ATTTCACTGATTTCAGTGATTGAACTGATGGCAACTAGCGAGCAATCTTACTCAATAGGGGCATAAGCCAACACCAACCAATCTCTTTCTTCCCACGCATCATATGAGTAAGCGGAGCTCTAAAGTTAACCCAAGCTAAGTAAGCGACGCGACGCTCAAATTGGATTTCTTACTCCAGAAAAGAAAGACTAATCTTAAATAATGCGCACACGTGAAAAAGGCAGGCTGACTCTTCCAATCCAACTCAATCGAAGGAGAAAAAAAGCTGGGACTACGACTTGCTTAGTGCAGGGCAGCTTGTCGTGATTGGTTGGACACTCTTTTCGTTTAAGGTCGACGCTTGGTCACTCTATTAAGCTTTCCCAGCAAGTTTATTGAATGGGGTACGAAAGATTGCTATTCAAAGCATCTGGTTTGGGATCTCCCAGCATCCTCCTATCCCTATTCCCAAGCAATGTGAATTTCCTCTCGCTTTGCTCCGTACCAGCTTGCTATGGAAAAGCTTTCGCGACGCTCGAGTTCAATCATACCTGCACTTAATAAATGCCTTGCTTGTTTTGTCGAGTAAGTATTCCCCTTTTTCTTTAGCAGTACAGGCCGGCTGGTCGGGGTTGTGTCCTTCCGAGTTCTACCCCCGCTACCACAAAGAGCACTGCCCAGCCACCGCTCGAGGGTACCTCCGCTCCCCGACCGAGCAAAATGGAGAAAATTCGCGGGAAAGGAGAGATAAAAAAAGGGAAGGTTCTGCTGAGACTCAAGTTCCCCTGCCGGAGCTCCCCGAACCTGAAGTAGAAGTCGAGGGGCTGCTCAGTGAGAAGAAGCGTCAAATGATTCGGACAGTTGTCGCGCTGGCGGAGCAGGGGAGCCTACAGGGAAGATTGGGGCAATGAGGAGTTCGACGATTTAGCCCATCGACTACATCTATCGCTGAACCAACTTCCGAATCATCTACCGAATCGCATAATCAACCGGATCCACCTAAACCTAAGAAATTTCCTCTAGACAGAATGAGGCTCTCGTTGAGAGATCCATTAGTGATTGGCCCACCCCTCCTGGCAAAGAAAGAAAGGCAGGTTCAGGCGATTGATCAAAAAAAGATTTCCTTCCCTTTCTTTATGACAGAGCAATTGAATGCAGCGGTGCAGGGCCTCTAAGATTATGAATAAGCTATTCATTTTCCGTCCTATTGAAGAAATTCGGCATGATGGTAGTAGAGTAGTCGATCTGATCTCGCGCGCGGGCGGATAGAAATGCCTATAGATAAGGTAGGCGAGGCTAGCTTGCCGGCAAAAGGCGATTGTCTTTTGTTTGATGAGAACGAGAAGGGCAATTGACTGCAGGCCTATTGGGTGGGGGCAACTGGAGGAAGACAGCACGGGGCAAAGCAAAGGGCAGAGCTTCGAGTGACGGGCTGTCGAAGAGCAAAGAAAAAAGTCACTCGAAGCTCCTCTGTCGCGCCCTAGCCGAGCGGTCATCGCCTGCACAAGCAAGCAGATTAGCTCCGTCATTCCATTATTGTGCCGGCAGGCCTGGGCGAGCGAGGTAGGCTTAGATTAGAGGGAGGGGGACTGCGAACGTCCGCCCCATGAAGCGCCGGGGAACCATGCATTCCTCTCGGGCTGGGCTCTCGCGTGTCCGGGGTCCGATCAGATCAACCAGCGACCGGTTTACGGAACAAGGAGTTAAGCAAGGGCCAGGAGATTGATGAAAGAAACTGGCCGAAGTCAGTGTTGTGTTCAACTCCGCGGTTGGAAGGATTGCTTTCTGCCGTCTGTCTTTTCCTTCTCTCTCTTCTCTTAGCAAAGTAGGCTCAAGTCAAACTTTTGGCTTGCTACAAGCTGGGCTCAGGGACTGCAGTCAGCCGCTTCCCCTGTAGTCGTCAGCTCGTTTTTGACAGATCCGATCGGGTGTTCATAATCTGGAGTAAAAGGATTCGAACCTTTGCATGCCGGTACCAAAAACCGATGCCTTACCACTTGGCTATACTCCATACGGCCTGTTTTGGACGGTAAACGGGGAGAGGGGGAAGGGGGAAGCAGGGCTCGAAGAACGAGCCGAGCCGCGCAAGGACGCGGGGATATAGCAAGTAAGCAGAAAGGTTCTCCCTTTAGGACCGACTACAACAAGTTCACGACTCTAATAGAAAGAAAGGGTAAGCTCTCTGCTCTATTTGCTTGCAATGCTATGCCTATCAAAGTTGGCGAACGCTTCTGTAACCTTAGACTCGTTACGCTGTTCGACTGAACTCGTTGGCTCCACGTCCACCGAAAGTAGGTAACCTTCGTCACCGTTGGTTCCCGTAACCAAACCTTTCTTCTCTTTTTTCTTTCTTTTTGTTTTTAGAAAGAAGAAGGCTCCTGAATCAGCGCAGGGAAAAATCCGCAAGCAGGAGAACTGTACTAACCTGCCGCCGGTTACTTTATCAGGGCTCCGCAGGAGAAGAAAGAAGGTCCGGGTCCAATTTCTAATGAAGCGAAGGTCCCCCTTACTCCCTATTCTCTCTTAAAGCTTTATAAAGCTCTAAAAAGGGTTGGTTAAGAACTATTGACTGTAAACGATAGCAGTTACAGTCACTCAATGGATATGCTCGCCTTTGGAATGAAGATGGATGAACAGGCACTTGAGCCTGGAACTGATGAAATTCGGGTAAAACAAGGAACCGGTCACTATACCGGGGGGCGAGACATGACCGCGACTTAAGATTCAAGTACCGTTGAAAAGACTAAAGGAACGGGGGAATGACTACCTGTAATAAAGCACAGGCTAATACGAGCCGACCAGAAGAAGCAAGGCTTTAGATTACCAGATCCTGGACACAATCTTCCTAGAGATGGAGAGCCCCTGCCTTTTCTAGCCTCTCCTTCTTGCTTGCTTACCTAGCTCTTGTCTTAGTGACTCTTCCTCTTTTCTAGGTTTTTCTGAGGGTAGATTTTTCATTTGCCAATGAATTGGATCCGCCTCGATTCGATCAATAATGGGATTCTTGGCTAGAGAAAGGTTCTGTGACATGGACGCCCAGCCCAACTCGGTCGGTCGGTTGGCCCACCTAAGATATTCAAAAATGATCGATCGATTTGATCAAATTTGAAAAAGTCTTTCTCACTATTCAGAACAGTGGAGCTTTCGATCAAGATGTTCTCGCCTCCCCCGTTTGGGCTCTCGCTCGAATCGGAACCGGTAGGCTTTCGACTCAATCTAATAGCCTACCTACCGGGCGCCAATACAATAAAAGATAAAGTTTGCGCATGGGCTCATTATCTGATGCAGAACCGATGCGAGAGGGAGAATCAATATGGGAGAAGCGGGGATTGAGAGCTTTCAAGAACCAGTGGAAAGGAAAGACTTGTTCCCTGCATTCCTTTCTTTCCAAAGAGAGTCATTAGTGCTAGGGCATAAAAGCTTTGATTGAATGAACGCCACCTTGGTTGTATTGTTTTCAAACAAATCCAATGTTGGGCCGGTAATAGCCGAAGGTAAAAAAGGGGGAGATAGAGAAGAGGAGATTCAGAATAGTCACTCCACTCCATGGATAGTACACACAGATTCTTCTTTCATTTGCAATTCCTTTCGGGTCGGAAACGTGGGCTGCTGGTGGGGCTGTGCCCCTTCTCCCTCTTCTTCCGCTTTACAACCGGAATAAGGAACCTTAGAATTCACCCCGATGAAAAAATGGGATTTGAGAGGCTAGCGAATCGGAATTGTATGGAATGTCCTACTCCTGCCCGAGCTTTCCGATCAACCAATCCCCTATTTCAGGGACATCTGTGTTAGGTAGGCCCAGGGATCACTGATTAGTCGAAGGAGCCCATCCCTCTGGCCTATCATTTGTTGGTCGATCCGGCTGGCGGCTCCTGCGTCTGGGGCCCTTTATACTAGTTTGCTGCTAGGAGTCCCTCTAGTCGAATCCATAATCCATAGAAGTCCCAATAGAAGTTTACTGACATGGCTCTTCCATCGACGATCTACTGCTCCCTCTTAGTTGCAGATGCCCATGCTTTGATTCGAAAGCCCTAGCCAGTGATGAATCCCCAGGAAGAGAGGACTATTGAATTCCTCCTCCCTTCAGTCCAGTTTGAACCCGTCCCAGCAACGAACACCTTCCTACTGCAAGGCTTTGCTCTGCCCTTCCACTAGAATCCACTCCGGGTCGGAGGAGCAGCTAGTCCAACTTCTTGAGCAGCCGAGAGATTGAAGAACGAACATTTGCTTGAATTCCTTGCCTCACCCTGAGATGAGAGGGAAGGTCGATTTGACTCGAATCCTGGACCTGATCTTTAATCCTACACCGGTTAATGATGCGATGGGAGAAGTTTTTCTTTTGTCATTTTTCATCAATGCTGGCCCAGTCGTCCATGCCCAATCCCAATGGACAAACCTTAGCCCCTAGCTCTATAATCCACCCTACCCAGTCCCTGAAAGCCCTCCCGGGGGCCTAGCCCTTCGAGTCTTAAGCGGCTTTCATCGTTGACGAACACCTGCGCTAATAAGACAAAGAGGGAGTCTTTGCCTTGAATGAATCAGTAAAGTAACAACGGATTAGTGGAATGAGGGATCAAGAGACAGATAGGGGGAGAATGGCAATCATTGGTGGACCTTCCCTTGAACGAGTCACGGAGCTCTCAACGGAGTGGTTTAGGTTCTGGAATTCCATCTCTAGTTGGGGCTTTCGGTTCGAAGGTTATAAAATGTGGTGCGGGTTCATCTCTCTCGACCAGTTCAGGTTCAAGGGAGGGTGATCGAGGGGACCCAGACTTTAGATCTCTTCTCTATGGCGGGAGGTCTCTTTCGTATCAAGAGTGTTTTGGGGAGGCCAGGGGAGACGGATTGGATCGAGAGGCGATGCTTATACCTCTTCTTTATCGATAGGATTCCCATCATTTGCAGTCTCCGGCGAAGGAGATAAGGGCGAGGGACCGAACATGTTCTATCCTCAACCTCCATCCGTCATTAGTAATCTCAATTCGCTTTTCCTATTCACTAGTACAATGCGCGCTACAACTAGCAGCCCCTTACTAGTAAGGGAAAAGGCTAGTTGTAGCGCAAGGGCTGATGAAACAGCAACTTGTTAGGACTAGGTTTTGGCTTGCCCCTTTCTTCTTATTAGGAAGATAGGTTTGGAACCCTATACAAGGGGCTGCTTGCTGCTCACCCCTATCTCTAAAGGGGCGCACACTCGTTACCACTAAACGACGAAGCCGGGAGCGGAAGGAGGGACTTGAACCCTCAACCTCAGCCTTGGCAAGGCTATGCTCTACCAATTAAGCTATTTCCGCCAGCTACGGTAGTGGCGAAGCACTACTGAGCAATTCACGTATCACTTGATACGGACGACTTCTGTTTTTCCGGCGGACCACAGTCTTGACCTCCGATCGAGCTACGAACACGAGTAGGTAGGCGGCTAGGGGGGCGGCAGGGCTGCGCCTTTTCAATCAATCTCCGGCCGCTCCGCTATTGGTGCGAGCTGTAAGGAGTCTTGATCTCGAGTCAAGCTGGGGCGTCATCTGTCTTTTAAGTTAAGTCATTTCCTAAGAAGGCTCCTCTTATTCTTTCTACGATAATCCAAACTGCAAGCTCCACGAGTCTGTCGGAACCAGTCGATTCCTGAGCCATTCGTTCTCCCCTCTCGGTTGGCCTTTGCCAGCCACTAAAGCAAGTAAGAGAACCTACAGTGAATGCCGCAGATTTTTACCGGATTGTACACCTTTGTGTCTGGCTATGTATATGGATGTGCATAAAAAAGGGACGGGGCATCTCTATCCTTTTTTGGGGGAAGAGAGAGGGAAGAAGCTGCAGCGGCACCTCACGAACTTCTTACTGGAGCAGTACTATAGGCATTTTCGAGTGTTTGGATGCACGTCTTTTGTTCATATTCCTGCGCAGTTAAGAGAGAAATTGTCCCCAAGGAAACCACTTGTGTCTTTCTTGGATATGCTCAGTCCGGGTATAGACGCTATGACGTGAAATCCAAGAGACTCGATGTATCCTTGAATGTTCTCTTTAATGGGGGCGCTTCATCTTTTCCTTAACCTAATTAATAAGCCCCGGGGGAGAATGATGATGGAGATGTATTGCGGCCTTCTCCTGTTCATCAACTCTAACCGCATTCTTCTGCAGTTGATGTTACGGATCAGCCTCACGCTTCAAGCAGCTTTGCTCAGCATCTTCTGCCGATTGTCAGCCTGTTCAGCTGACCTCAGAGGATTCCAGTCACCCGGCACAGCATGTTTATTCTCGGCAGCGATGACAGTCTCTTTCCCAGGGTCAGACTACTCCATAAGATCAGCAGTCTAGCCCAGTTGCTCCCCTTTTAGGCGCTTCCTCTAGTTAAAGAGTGAATTCAGGAGTTCCAGGCAGGCGATAGGGGCTTCGGGGGGATAACATGAATCGTATAAGCCTGAACCCTATTAGTTATGTGCTTCCCCCTTCAAGAGCTGGGCTACTACCCTAATAAAGTTCTTCCTAGCGTATAGTATTGGGCAGATTGAGTCTTTCTCTAATATAGTACCTAATAGTTAGATTAAGCATTAGGCGCAACTTCGACTATAAAGCATCCCGTTAATATCTTCTCTTTCTGTCTTCAAGCTTCAAGCTTTTGCCTAGGAGCTCGGATTCCAGTCCTATCGTTAGAAGGCAGCATAGTTGGAATTTCTTCCTGCGGCGAATAAAGGAAGAGCTCTCGGTAGTTGCGGTGGAGTAAAAAAATAGATTATTGCTTTCGGAACCGGGAACTGTCTGGTCCTCTCTTATGATAGCATCGTCATCCGCGCAGCCTTTCTTTATCCCTTGCTTTTTACGGCCCTGCTACTAATAGAATAAAAAGACTAAAGTTCCGTTGGGTGCTGCCTTAGTTCGCTAGCTTCGTTGTATGGAATGACCGGACTGACTTCAGGGAAGTTTTTGTGGTCAAAGGAAAAGAGTTGGGTTCTCTACCGAAGCCGTTATTGGGCTTTCCTTTTCACCAGGGAAACTCCCACGAGCTTTAGGGTAACCTCTGTCTTCATGTTCACTTACTCTTTCATTGGGCCTTTCGCCTCCCTCGAAGTAAAAACTCTCCAGTGAGACCAGATCAGCCAGAAGCCTTGGTGTGCTAACCAAAGAACCCGCCCCAGCGGACCCAGTTTCCAAAAGATTGAGTGGTCTGCGCATAACACCTCCTGACGGGGCATCTCCTCCATCCCCGTTGGTCCTTCCAAAACCTACTTCTCTTTTATTTCTTTTATTTTCTTCTTTTTCACTCTGGCGCAGCATTGTCCACTGGGGATTAGTAACAAAATAAAGTAACTGGCTGATGGGAGACCTGTTCCACGTCTTAGCTTCGACCTCCCAGTCACAGCACAGACATGCCTGACTGAGAAACAACCAACAGCCTTGTTCCGAGAGTATAAAGAACCCCCTCTAACAAAACAAAGTAGCAAGAAGGATGACTCTCGAAGGCTTGGTCCTTATACCGAAACAAGGTCCCAGATCAATTTGCTGAAGCCGAAGGCCAATGAGGAAAGGTCCTTGACTTTGCTTGAAGCGGGAAATAAAGTATACTTTGTATACTATGAATAATAGCTCTTCCTAACAAATGGAAGTGTGGAGGAATCGAAAGCTAGAGCTATTAGTCTACAATAGGGCTTTCTATCAATCAATCAATAGTGATATCTCACTTTCAAATGCGATATTAGCTCTGCTAGCTTTCATATCGACTAAACTGAAATGAATTCAATCGCCTTATAGTTCCCTTACTTATTATATGACTCAGCTTCGCCTTTTCCTTCTCTACTCCCACGCTAAAAGGGAAGTCCCGAAGGCGCATCTCTTCCGATACTCTTGTTGAGTAAGATGTTCTTCTTGCCTCTCTAGCCTTTAGCACAGCAGTAGGAATTGTCTAATCTACTAATCTAAAGCCGCTTTGAATCTCTTGGAGTAATAAGGGCAATAGGTCTTTCTTGGAAAAGATCCTTCTCTCCAGATCGTAAGCAAGGATTTCTGATGCGCGGAGGGGCCCTAGCCTTAAGCCCGCTCCCCGATTTCTCCGAACTGGTTACAGCTATCCACTAACCTCTCGAAGATTGGCTTTGTGTTCAAGTCAGCCTTTCCGAAAGGTCGATAGCACCAGAGATTATGGTTCGCCAGTGGCAAGATTTTGACAGATATTATGTAGCTGATGCGTCGAGGACCTTCGCAAGAAAGATAGATATAGGATATATAGCAAAAGTAAGAATATATATATTCGGCTAGCTCTTGCTACGGAATCCACTTAAAGTCCCTAGTCTCCCACGACCTGACTGATAACCAAATGAGTTGAACATAGTTCAACGAATCCCTTTTCGAGTCCCTCCTTTTCTTTTATAAGCCTGATTCCTCGTAGAGTCACCGTCTTCTTTTAGTCTAGCGGAAAGGTATAATCTAAGGGAAACCTTTTTACCTTAGGAATTAGGAATAAGCCGTTTATGCGCTGTTCCCATCTACCTTTCTTAGTGTGATTTCGCGATGATCAACAGTGGAGCTGGTTCTGCTTCAAGATCATTGGTCTCAGGGTAAGTAGGTGAGTGATCCGTGGAAGGGTTTGACGGTAACCGTTGGCTAAGAGCCCGCTGCAGCCCGAAGCCGACAAGCAATAGCTCCAGTTGGGGGCCTAGAACCAAAGGAGAGAAAGTAGACGTATCTGCAAAAGATAAGCAAAACCGGCGCAGAAAAAGACGCATGCGCTTCTAAATTAGACTATATAATATAGAATTGCCCACTGTTTCACCCGCCATCAAAAGAATAAGAATCCGTTGTTCCATAATCTCCCGAAGAAGCTAAATCCTCATCTTCATCTGCGGATACAGGCGGACGCATATGAATCTACTGAATCTACATTTGAATACCCATCTCCAGTCGAATCCGCTTCATAAAATGGGATACCCTTCTCCTATAGTTTTGGAAACAAATGAACGAGGACCCTCCCGCCGACACGAACTCCGAAGCAAAAGCATAGGCTTCAGACGTTTCTAGGGAATGCAAGGGGCGTGTACTTTCTACTTATTAGTCTCGTTTTAGTCTCGTTATAACCGTCTGGGTCTAGAACCTTTGGACTATCGGTTGAGCCTCTTGCTAAAAGCCATCTCTATCTACTGATCGGGGCTCTCTCTTTACTACCAAAATACCCTTTCTAGCTTTTGATCTTGGCTCATCAGTATGTAAATTCATTAGAAAGACCCGTACCCTATCCCTGACGCTGCCGGCTTGGCTTACTTGGCACCGGGATGAGAATTCTCCTTACTTCTTTGGATGGTATAGTACGATAAAAAGCTAGCCTCGAAATCTCATAAGAGAAGAAGGGCTATTCAGGTTGGAAAAGAGTAGGAACTGGTTCACTAGGTTCTACCACTGCAGGGCTCAATCATGCTAGAAAGAAAGACTCACTTTCGTTCGTATAGGGAATAGGGATTCGTTTATCAACTCATTTCGTTGAACTATGTTCAACTCATTTGGTAGTGGGAGTCAGAGACAACCTCTCACTATTGTTTTCTGGCATCGATTAAAGAAAGGTTTTCACTAGCCCTTTCCGCTTAAGTCGAGAGTTAGGCCTTTATTCTGCTGTGCCTGGTCATGAGTATACTGCTTTCCTTAAACCTATGTAGTGAGTCGTGTAGGTGGCGTGTTGAAATTAGGACCATACATTGGGCGACTTTTCTCCTCATCGCTAGCCTGTTTCCAAGAGGGGGAAGAGAAGGTCTTCTGGCAATATCAAGCATAAACGTAATCTCTTTTTTGGCCATAAATAAAGTCGAGCACAACCTATGAACAGTTGCACGCCTACATAACCTACCTCCCAGACCAAGGGAAGAAGGTATCAGACCTATGTAGTTCTAGACCCCTTTTGTGAAACCGGTTCCTGTACTCTTGTTGACTGAAGTAAAGTAGTCCGGTGGACGGGACCCTCCTCCCTTTTCTTTTCCCACTGGCCATGTGTGGCCCACACTTCAGAAAGGTTCGAAGACCTTCACTTACTTGTGTGAGCTCCCCGCCCGCTCCGAAGGAAAGGCCAAACGCGAAGAGGGGATGTTTTACAGCAAAGGAAAATGGAATTATTAGGACAAAGTCAATGCTTGAAGTCAAAGATTTCGTCTCAAACGACTCTCCTCTGCAATTAATTCATTCACCTTTCCCGAGTCAGTATTTTATTTCGGTACCCCATTAGTGGGTTTGAAGCCTTTTATAGACTGAACTCCCTTATTGCGTGATGGTGAAATTAGACCTTTAGCAGGGGCCTATACCTCTTTCGCTTTAGTTTTTCCTTTGTCCCTCATCTTTCGAACACCTAAAGGAAGACTTAGCTAAATTCCCATCTCTCATTTATCCCTTTTATTTCCCATGCATAACCAATTTGTAACTGAGAGGACTAAGAGCTAACTTGCATTCAAGTACTCGCCAGAGTTGCACTTGCACAGGCGGAGAATTTGTTGCCTCATGACTGTTGAAGAGAGACCAGCATTTCCCTATCTCTTCTCGGAGAAATTTGGTAATATGTTCTAATTCGCCTAAGAGGCGTGAAAATAGCTGCTAGATCATATCATATTCGTCTGAAATATCAACAGCAAAACTGCAGGTAGCTTGACTTAACCCCGGAATTGACGGGAAATTCACCCTTAAAAGCTTAAGCAAGGTGCATCGGCTTAGGCAGATTCGCAGCCTCGAGTGCAAACCATGGGGCAGATGGAAAGGGCCTAATGGTTTTAGCTGTTTAGTGCACTTGTGTCCATCTGCTTTCTGCTGCACTTCAAAAGAAAAGAGTTGCGTAGGCAGACATGACTATAAGGAACAGCAATATAAGGCTCAAGGCATAAAGGAAATACCATACCTTCTTATTGATAGCGATAGGACAGGTGAGAACTTCCCTACTTCTCAACTAACTGGCCTAGCTTTCAAACTAGCTCTCTAGGCTTGAAGGTGGCAAACCACTACCTCAGTCTTCACCAAGCCATCAAGAAGCTTTTAGGAAAAGCCAAACTAGATAGGCAGTGATGCAAATCAAAAGAAACTAAAGCACCCTTAATCATACGAAAGCCATGAGAATCAGAACTTTCGGATAACAAGGAAAGCGGGAGTGGGCGGGAAGTCTTCAAACGAGCCCTCTCTTCCCACTACTGTCAAAACTCTCGGATCTCTTTCCCCGAAGCCTCCTATCAAGTAAGGCGTGTAAGTCAACTTTCTATTGAATGGGGCGAGGAGGGCAACTACCGAAGGGCGATCTCGGCTGAAAGCAAGCTTGATTAGGGGTAAGGCAACAGGGCTTAGTACGAAGACTAGGAATGGGATCGATCGGAGAGACTTCTTTGATCTTTTACCTTATTATAGTAATTCAGTGCTACCGAATCGCCTTCTAGACAAGGATAGTGAAATAGGATCCATCGCCTTGGAATAGGATCAAAGAGGATAGAGTGAGTGGAATATGTAGGCGGTGGTAAACTCCTCTTTCTTGGATCGTTGTTTGCGACAGACCGATTGAGACAGATCTAGAGATAGAGCTGCAAGGGAACACTTACCAATACCATCTGAGGATCAGGCTGAAGCTATTGTTGCACCTCCACTCTAGCCGTGATGCGCGAGGGCCAATATTCAAATGAAAGCAAGGGGCTGATTGCCGGAAGGGATGAATACGAGCAGTCGGAAGACTAAAGGTAAGAAGACAGAGAGAGGAGTCTCAGGGAAAAAGAATTTGTGATGATTTTACCCTTCGTGAACCGAATTCCTTCTCTTACCTATTCGGAGGTCGTAGAATAGAAGAAGATCTTATACGCTAACTAGAGGAATTCAGAGCTTACGAAACTATGCTTAAGACATAGAAGATATGAATAGGAGGAAACTTTATAATGAATAAAAACACTGTCCCCACTCGGGACTACAAAACACGTGATTGAAAACCCAAAAGCACTTGCATCAGTCCCACACCACCGGAAGCAGAGGAAGCTAACCGAGTGGAAGCCGTTTACCTCGACTTTGTACTCAAAATCAGCCTTTCTACCTCTATGAGGTAAAGCCGGGAACAGTAAGTTCACCCCAAACAAATTAGACTCCTTTTCATACGCAATTTCCTACGATAGGGTAGGGATGAAAGGCCGGTGAGATAGTTTGGAATATTAAATAGAAGACAATTACGCTCGACCGGTGGATCGAATTGATGAACCTTCCGAACTTTCTTTTATCCAGGGTGTGATACCCACAACTTTGCCAATTCGAGTGCGAATTGCATTACCTACTTTATCCTTCGTAGTGATTTGAGACTTTCTAGTCGAGGCCAGACAAAACCAAAGATTGCAGCTAGACATCCACCACAGCATTCCTATGTTTTTCTCGACTACAGTCGATCGACGGAAGGCATCTCTGATCCACCGATTCACCACTGAACGGCTTTGGATAAGCAAGAATACCGTATGTGATGTCGTTTACCTCATATTTTAATAAGATCTGTATGAGGCTTGATAGATCTGGAATAAAAACTGGAACTTTCCACATGCGGAGACGCGAAAAGGGCTTAGACGAGACCTAGCATCTCTCAGCTCAGATTCGGCATATCTGGTCTATTTTAGAAAGACTGTTTTCGACGGTTTTGTTCCATAGTACTGGCCGTAACCAGCTCTTAACCCATTCCCGTAAGATAGTCCACTCAAACCCCTCCTCTTCAATCAGTACGTAGGGGAGAAGGGTAGACCCCAGTTTTTCAATCCTTTACTAGATACAGATGATGTAGACAGAATACGAAGATTCTCCAGGGTCCGCGATAAGTACCCAATCGAATTGGAAAATTCCCATCATCTTCAACTTAGCTGGTTCTCGCTCTTTATAGCAGCTTAGCCCGCTTCGACCAGGAATCTGTCAAGTTAGTAGCTAATAAGAGAGTCTCACCCTCCCGCGTGATCCCGCAGCGCAAGCATCTATAGATCTTATCCATAAGGAAGATCCTGAGTCATCACCTTCTAACAGAAAAGTAACCCATAATCCCACACAAGGTAAGGAAAGAAAGCAGAAAGAAAAGGCGAGAGCATAGTGATCACCGGCGCTTTTCGTGGGGGAAGCAGAGGAGACGCACTTGAACAGGCCAAAGGTCAAACCCCATTAGAGCTTAGCCAAGATGCTGTTTGGGAAGAAGCAAGAAAAACACATAGAATACGATTCCGACTGGCTGAGTAATTTGGTGACTACTCGTGAAAACCAATTTGGCGATCTTATTAATAGGAGGTGCACAGGCGCCCTCTCGCTCCTTACCGGCTACAGGAAGTTATTGAAAGTCTGGAAAGTAAGTATTCCGTCGAATACTTGGATATAATAGTGAAAGACGTGTCTGCAAAAATACTTAAAAGTGCATTTTATCAGGAATCAAAAATTGACCGAGACATCCCCGGTGAAAAGAAGGCAAAGGCCTTATTCGATGATGTAATCCGGAATCCGGAATAAAGAAATAGAATCACCAACGATTTCATCCGTATCTGGCACAGCTTTACTTGGCTTAGCTAGACTCCCTCTCGCTCTCTTCTCATTCCACTTTGAAATAGGAACAACAACAAGAAGATGGCGCACGCGGGTGCTAGTATAAATGCTGCACCTCTCCTCCGACGAACTTTCTTTTTGATGCCGAAGCTGTCTATCTTGTTTCTTTGGTGACCTTTCCCCGTTCCACAGTGGGCTAGCCTCAATAGAGACTCTCTTGCCACTTTCTGTTTTGAAAAAAGCTCCTTTATAGGCTTTCACGCCAATTCAGTCCTCGTAATCAACGACTTCGATAAAAGGACCGAAACCAGGCCTAGGAGCAAAAACCTAAACACAGAAGAAGCGCCTTCAAGCTTAGCCCGCTCCTCCCCCATTGTGTTGCGATTGATTCCGTCCTATCGGTCAATTCAGGCCCTTCCTCGGCTAACTATTATCCTTTTGGTTAACTGGCCTTAGGGTGCATCCAACTGAAGTTTTAGACTTTGCAAACCTCGAGAATCACCCGCCCCTCTTTGATGAGGAGGCGAATCTACCCTTTCAATCTCGCACTCTAAGACTAGCTGGTATAAGGTTGTAAGCCAGTGCACTTTCGGACAGTAAAAGATAAAGACTCTTGTTTAGCTCTGATTGCCTCCTCGACTTCGGATTCAAACTGAACTAAGACCAAGACTGTCCAGCGCCAGAAGTCTTTTATTTCAACTTTTTGAAAACCCTCGCGATTCACAAAGTCGCTAATAATACTTCGAGTCAAGCTCATTACAGACGGAGCTTGAAAACTCGATAAGCTGTATTGAGAGAACCAAACCACTCTTTCAAAGGTTGGGATCCCCCTCTTCTCCTACGCCGTTATCGACCTAAAGGAATGGACGGGCGTAAGCTTAATAGTTTCTTTGTGTGTGGATCGAAAAGCGACGGTGGCCCCATACGGAGGAACCGGGTACCAGCTCTCGATTCTTCTTTAGCCGTAGACTGTAGAAGCGACTCGAAAGCAATACGACGGGGATAGGGGGGCGTCTTTCTCCCAGAGATTGGAAAGAATAGTAAGTAATTCGTTTAACATTAGGATGATCTTCTTTCTTTTCTTTTTTGAAAAAGCCTTTCTAATTATCACTGACTGCAGGTGCTGACAGGATGCCAATGCTAACAAACGGCCCTTTGAGGAAAGAGATTAATCGCTCTTTATTTCCATTATTTCCCCGCCCGGCCTCGAAAAAGTCAGGACTTTTGGGCAGATTCCAGTATTCGACCCATCTCTTTCTGCCGATTCCCCGGGTTGTCGGAATCTCTGGTTCGATCAGGACCAGGAGTCCCTTTCATTCGTTTATGGGAGCGACTCTCTGTTCCCATTCTCCACCGGGTCATCAAGTGATTAGCCAGCTCAATCCATTTTTCCATCCGAGGATCTTCACCCTAGGACTGACTCTGTTCGACCTGCCTTGATTGCCTAGCTAATGCTACCGTCGCAAGCAACCTCTAAAGAATAGGGAGTGAACGACCCTTCTATCTAGTATCTAGATCGGTGATTCCGTTCGGCCGAGCCAGCTATCGAAAGTCTTGCAAGCAACCTCACCCTCACCTCGGAATGAGAGAGACATCAAGGACAGGAACGTAGGAAAGCTCCTTAACGGTAGATTCAGCCACGTAATAAATCCCCCAAACTGTAACTCGGGATGTCAGGATTGCAAGCAACCTACACTAAGCGAGCTAGAAGCTAAAGTGAATCTTTTTTGGCATCTTTTTCTTTGCTTTGACCGCGACTTTGTTTGGTCTTCCTCTTTCCTTCGGCCCATGTTTCAAAGCTAGCAAAAAGTTCGAGCCTCCGGGATCTCTCTTGAACGGCGGTCGGTCAGTCCTTTTCTTCTGTTGATGCTGAGACTGATGCTTTGACTGTCTCCCATATCATTGAGAATAAAGATCCACTTGTCGACGCTAAACTCAGTACCTCGCTTCCTTCCTAGTACACCTACTAGACCCATACTCATTACGAATGTGTTCACCAGACATCTGACTTAGCAACCTTCTGCTTAGACCGGCAACGATAAGGAAGGAGATCTATGGATAATGGGATATAGAAGTCAGGTGCGACGGTCAGCTCAGTCAGAGCGGAAGCGGTCAGGTAAGGTTATCGTCAGACAATGTAGTGCAAGCGACGGGTAGCGCTTGCCATAAAGAAGCTAGCCAGAAAGCAGGTCAGGCAGGCGAGCGATAGTACAAGCAAGCTAACACGCGGGCGAGGTTGAAGGGGTCTTGCGCAACCTTCCTGGCGGCGCCAGGTGTTCAGCCAATCATCTTATTCCCGAGGAGATTCATATTCCCACCTATCCTAACGAAGGAAGCAATAGAACCGACTCCGAGCTACTTCCTGGCAGCGGGCGAGAAGACCTCAGTTGGAGACGGGGCGGCTTTCTCTATTTCACGAAGATGTCATTTTCAAGATAGGATTTTTGGTTGTAAATCAATGTGAGTAGCCCTACTTTCCCCACTTTCAGCTATCCTTTTTTTTTATTTTTATTTTCTGCCTTCCACTTTCGAGAGCTAGACCAGACTTCCTTATCTGGCTTCCAGTCTACTAAGGACAGCTGGCTCAGACACTGGCTTTGAGTTCGGACTTCCTTCTTTCTATGACCAGATCAGGAGCTGCATGATCCGATGAGCTATCAGCTGAGAGACTGGCTTCTCGGTTGTTAGTAACGACTCAGACAGAGCAGCTTACCTTGCTATGGTGAGTTATAGAATCAATTGAGCGAAGCTACCTACTTAGCTGATCTAGTTAGAGGACTTCTTTAAAGAAGGGCTTTAATCCACAGAATTGAGTTTCCATTAGAATGGTTAAAATGCTAATGGTGAGATTGGTTACAGGAGCTAGTTTTAAAAGAATCAATCAATCAAGCTTGGACCCGTGCAATTTATAGGCCTCCCTCAAAAGAACCAGTCCAGACAATCATCTGACTCCCATGAGATGATAGCTTCTTTTACTATTGCTTCTGAGTTCGTATCGCTACAATAGAAGAGGAAATTGAATTGATTCATAAACTCGTATGTAGTCACTGAACGGCACCGCTCGATTCTACTGCCTAAGATGTCCCTCCCGGTACCTGCTTGAGTTAGCGTAAGCGGCTCGTAAGACCAAGGAGTTAGCCACCTTCCGGGTGAGAGGATAGACCCGGAGAAAGAAAGGGATAGAGCTCTGAAATAGTGAACTCAGAGCTGGGGTGGGAACAAAATCTAAGTGTAACAAGAAGGCAGTGATGAAGTTAGTGATTGTAGCCTGTTAGTGTTAGAGATTCAGATAGAGGAATGTAAACTAGCAAACTGCTCTATCAGCGGAAAGAGAGCCAATACATGACAGGGGGGAGAAGCTAAGCAGGTTTCTTAGACTGAAGGTTCTTAGTCTAATCAGAAACAGAACCCGTCTGTAACCACAATGACTATATGCTTAACACACCTTCAGATCGAAGAAGTACTTTTTGGAATGGATTCAGCGGGGTGGAGGAATGGTCAACTCATCAGACTCATGATCTGAAGACTACAGGTTCGAATCCTGTCCCCGCCTAATTGAGATCTTTTTTGGGGTGGTAAAAGTTGTGTTGCCAGCTAGCTAATGTTCGGATGGTGAACTGTTCAGTATCAAGTCTGTAACGAAGCTAGTACGGTTGCTTGTAGAATAATAGTTCAAATTCCGGGTAACTGGATCGCCCCGGCGGGGTTGCTCTGACTCAGACGGCCCTGAGAAGCGCAGCACTCCGGTAACGGATCCTTTTGCAGGTGAAGGGGCAGAGCGAGGGGAGATACTTTCTAAACGAAGGTTAGTCTAAGTAAGGAAATGGGCACTCTGCTCACATCGAAGTAACTGCTGTCTCCCTTATGGTCGACGTTCTCTCCTCCCATCCCCCTACCGGTCGCCGAATAGAACTCTTCTTTGCCGTTCTGGTTGGCTTAGGGCGGTCGAACTCTCCCCTCCTCTCCTTAACAGTCGAGTGATTTATCATTCTCTCTCCCTCTTTCTATAGATAAGCGGGTTCTTCGATCATTCTAATGAAAAAGGTTCGTTAAAGCCAATTGATCGAATTCTGTTTTAGATTCCTATTCCACTCCAACCGGTGCAGAACTCTTAACCTTTCTAGGACCCTCTCTACGGCAAGGTGCTGCTCTACTCTTTCCACTTGCTCCCTCGTGTATAGCGGTTGAGTTCTTCGCCTCACGGTTTGGCTACCCATCGTCATTACCTCTCTGTCTAAAGTGAGAGGGGTTCTCTGCGCACAGTGTAAGATTCCCCTGGATGGGTCTCGTAGGCAGCAGCATTCGTGCTTGCCTTTGCCGTGATTGTCCGTTGTTCCCTTGGTGCGCTGTCATTGACGGTGTAAATCTGTTCGTTCGAGAAAACATGTTGATCTCTTTCCATATCCTATCCCCGGTTGTTGCCCTATCAAGATGTGTCCCTCCCTTTGACCCCTTTTCCGATTTATTAGTGCTGTCCCCCTTGCGTTCCCTCCCTTTGTGAAGAATTCCATTTCCCTTTTTCTCCACTCTTCTTTCTTCCTTTCTTTTTCTCCTGTTGGAAGTACCTAATCTGCTTTTTGAAATCTTTCCTTTCTTATACAAGATTCTAAGGTCCTTCCCCTGTATATAAGTCTGTGCGATTTTTCCCCTGGCCGACGCTCCCCTTACTGGTATCAGTGCAAGGGCAATTAGTACGGGTTGCCAAAGTTGTCTGGATGGATTGGAACGAAGGGATGAAGGAGGGCCGGCCTGCCCAACAAGTAGACCGGAATAACTAGCTTCTAGTCCAACTAGCTAGAGCTCCAGCCCAAGCCTCCAAATCGAAGCTTCGGAGAGCCTTCTCCCATGCGATGAGATGAATTCTGTCTCTCCATCCAACACCAGACCGTGGACATCTCGTCCGAATTCCTTCAATCCTAGCAGCCATTCCTTTCGGGACCCCGGACAAGGAGGGAATAAAGGCAAGCTTTGAAGAGTGGATTTCATTAAAAACAAGGCCTTACCAGCTTGACCTAATAGGGCGGGCACCTTTCCAACCCGAAAGCTTCTTGCTGAATTTCTCTGTAACTGAATTCCAAAGTTCATCTCTTCATCTTCCCAGCATACCAAAATGAACCGAAATGGAATTGGCTATTGAATGTTAACACACTATCTGAAAAGAGGATAGAAGCTAAGAAAGATGGAAATGAAGCTTTATCCTATGTGTACAAGATCCTTATGAATTCACTATACGGGAGATTTGGTATTAACCCTAAAAGCACTACATCCGAGATCTGTGATCATGATCGCTACAGAGAATTGTTAAAAAAAGATTTCTTTATCAATGGTTCAATGCTTGCTGAGAAGCAATACATAGTTAGCTACCATGTCAATACCGGGAATACCCCCGAATCATGGAACCCACCAAAGAACGGTGCTATACAACTTGCTGCTGCTATCACTGCCTGTGCTAGGATCTATATGTACCCTTACATCTCAAGGAAGGACTGTTACTACACTGACACTGACTCTGTAGTGCTAGGACAACCGCTCCCTGATGAAGATATTTCATCTTCGGTCTTAGGTAAGTTAAAGCTAGAAGCTAAAATCATCAAAGGCTACTTTTTAGCCCCTAAATCTTATGGATACATAGAGGAAGACGCTGATGGAAAGATCGTTCTCAAGCACAAAGGTGCTGCTAAAAGCTTTGTGACACTGGATTGGTTTCAGTCACAGTACGATGACCCATCTCGGAAACAATATGTTAAGGTTACTTCCAGCTTTAAAATTGATTTAAAAGAACTGGAAATCCATAAGAAAGAAAGTTTATACAAACTTGGTATTAACATTGATTCAAAAAGGTTACCAGTATATAATAGCCAAAACATATGGATTGATACCGAACCTACTCATATCAGAGATCTGTCAAACGTTAGTCCTATTTTGGGAGATAGAATCTTATTCTTTCTCAGGAATGAAATGAATCACCTTCAGACTAAGAGTGAGATTCTTAGTGAAAGGGAAAGAGAGATGAGCAAAGTCATTTCAGAGAAGGATAGAGAGATCTCCGAGATGAAAAGTAAGATTGATACTCTGAAAGATGAGATGAAGAAATTCACTAAGCCAACAACCAAGACTGATCTGAAAACAGAGACTGATCTGAAAACAGAGACTGCTCAGAAAACAGAGACAGATCTGAAAACAGAGACGGATAAGAAAACCAAGAAAACTGAGAGGATAAACCAGACTGACAAGACGAAACCTCCGTAAAAGTATAAGGGTGGGAAGCATCCTCTCTTCTAGTTTAGCCCTGCTATCGAATGCTAAAGCTTTCCCAAAATAAGGGGAGTTCTGCTGCTTACTGCTAAAGGTTTGTCATGTTCCTACTCGCGAGAATGGCCCTCACTTAGCCTTTCTCTAGTTGTTCTTCCCCTCCTTCCTCACGCTTGACTTGAGTTGGGAAGAGTCATCTTCCTTTTCTCGCCATGCTTGTATTCCCCGCTAATGGACTATAGCCGGAACGAAGGCACGGATTAGATACCAAGTCTTTCCTTGAACCTAGTCTCGCAGTTGTCAGCTCCTTAGCTTTGGTTTTAGCCCCTTTCCCCTTTTCATAATAATAAGGTATGCTTGTGTTCGGGCTTTCGAGTTTGATATCACCATATACTAGTGCGGGTGAAAGCATCGAAAAGGCTTAGAGCCGCAACACAAGGCAGGCTAGAAAGGCGAGATCTTAGGATATCCGAGAAAGGGAAAGGGCCGAAGCAGGTGATGACTGCTATGATTAATAAGAATTGGCAATCCATGCGGGGTGAGTGGTTTTGGATTGCATTTGTTTACATATAGAATGAACAGTTGGAATGCTTTTTCGTGAATGCCCCTATACCATAAAGGAAACGAATAAGTCTCTAGGTGATGTCTTCTTATCGTGTGGTCAGAACCTGCAAAAGTGATTGATAGTTGCGATAGAATAGGTGTAGAAGGGGTCAGTGCATGCGCTTGATGTTGAAATTCCAGCTCAAAAGATTATAGTTCCTAGCGAACTTCTTTTGTAGGCAGAAAGAAAGATCTATTCACTCTCTTCCTCTTTGCCTATAGTCTGTTGTCAATATAGAGTAACTTATTACCATAAATAGGTATAGGAATATCACCTTTAGCTATAGAAAGAATCTGACCAGTCAGTCCAAGTGATTTGAGTAATGCATATCCTTTTTCCTCATTGAAGAGAACTTCATCACTCTCCTTAGTACCAATAATAACTTGAGAGACGAATCTCGTAAAGACTACACCTGGATAGACTTTTCTAAACTCATCATCGAAGATATCCGTTAAGATAAGATTCATGACTATCCTTCTGATATCAGAAACAGTATAAGTTCCTTTCAAGCTTTCAGGACACATCCCATTCTCATCAATGTAAGAAAGATTCCAAAATGAGGTAATATATTGATATATAAGCGTCTTAGGTAGTAGATAGATCTTCTCGAGAAAGTGACCAATCTCAGGTGGATAATCAATTTCAAGACGATAGATTCGATTCACACCCTTCATTCCATTCTTGATTTCCGAAAAATACTCTGGAAGTAGACTATCTAGACTAGTATATCCCCAAGCACTTTTATCTAAGAATAAAACTTCTTCCAAAGCATGAATGAACAAGACATCCTTCTCAGTAGATGGTCTACTAAATGTGAGATAACCTTCTTTTTTCTTAGGGTAATAGCGTAAGAGCCCTAAGTAAGCTGAAGTCACAACAGTATCTCGCTGAGCAAAAGATTCGTGTTCTTCATAGCCCATGTGTTGGACAAGAATTGGAGAAAACTGGTATCTACCTAACAGAATATCTTCTAACATATCTTCACACTCCTTATCAGAGATTCCATGGAAAACGATGGGCTGATGGATAAGATGCAATATAGAGACAGTATCTAGCAATTCAAAAAGAAATGGTTGAGAATCTTTGACTTTTGAATAATGACGAGAACCTAACTGATTGTTACGATAACCTAACTGATTGTGATGTAGTATAGTCATTTTACTATGTAGTATAGTCATTTAGCTATGTAGTATTGTCATTTTCATATTCTTATTTGCTCTTTCACTGGTGCTACTCCCAACGCCATAAAGACAACAATCATCAAAGCTAAACCAATAGCTATTTTTTTGTCTCCAGTTGCTGGTATATTCATATCTTTGAATGGAATCTCGTTCTCGAAGGTCTTGATCACATCTTCAGAGATATCAGTTCGCTGAATGAAAGTTACCTTATCAAACAAATCTTTTGTTGTCTCTGGATTAAAGAATTGTTGATATGACTCAAACCTTGGAAAATTATCCAATGGAGGTGTTAGACCAGCTACGCCAGGTACATAGAGAGACCAAACCGTACAACATACACCTAAACTAGCTAGTATGACCACTCTTCCATATTCACCTTTATAAAAAGTTAATGCTTCTACCACTATCTTATCGTAATTTTCATTCACTAAACTACGCATACCTTGACCTAGATTACTATGTTGAAAGACTTCAGGTACATAATAGGGTATAGATGAAGAAAAGAAATCAATTTCTTTGAATAACTGTTTTAGCCTCTTCATCATTGGCTTTGTCATAAAAAAAGTACCATTTATCCATGACGTATGATCAGGAAAATAACGGTAGCATAATTGAACCTTCTCCGTGCTGTCTTTTAATGCATTTAGTGCTAATAATTGACTATCTGAAGTACTAGCTGAAGTACTAGGACCAAGAATAGGTTCTTCTGCATCTGTTAATAAATAACTTCGTATCCTTGATAACAATGTATCATCCTTGATTACATTCTCCTTCATGATAGATGGAGGTGTAAAAGCTGGTGGTACTATAGCAGGCGGTTGAACTATCTGAGGTACAACTAGGGGGGTATCCTTAACAGATATATAACTATTCTTATGAGTTTCAAGCGGGAACATAGCAGTCGGAGTATTAAGTAGGCGGAACGTCTTAAACATGTAGTTTTCTTTCTTTTTATAGATAATAACTGGGGTTTTTAGATATCTGTCTATACCCTGAAAAGTC